AGATTGAATAGAAGGAGCTGCTTTTTTTTCCACTGTAATTTATAAAATAAGTGTTTAAATGTCCTTCAAAAGTAAGTAAATAAATTCGAAACATATAAAATGCGGTTAATCCCGCTGTTGAACAAGCTATTATTGCAAAAATTGGCGAAAATAACAAACTATCATTAAGAATTTCATCTTTAGACCAAAAACAAGCAAGGGGGGGAATACCACAAAGCGAAAGTGTTCCTACTAAAAAGGCAGTTTTTGTAATCGGCACATGTTTTGTCAAACCACCCATAAGAATCATATTCTGACTTTTATCGGGAGAATATCCAACTATAGCTTCCATTGAATGAATAATGGATCCAGATCCTAAAAACAACAAAGCTTTCGAATAAGCATGAGTAATCAAATGAAATAAAGCAGATCGATAAGACCCCATACCTAGAGCTAACATCATATAACCCAGTTGAGACATTGTAGAATAGGCTAAACCTCTCTTAATATCTTTTTGAGCAAGAGCTAAAGTAGCTCCTAAGAGTACGGTTATTATACCTATCAAAGATATTATATACATTATAGAAGGGATAACTATAAAAAGAGGAAGAAGACGAGCTACAAGAAAAATTCCCGCCGCTACCATAGTAGCAGCATGTATAAGAGCCGAAATAGGAGTAGGGCCCTCCATGGCATCAGGCAACCATACATGAAGAGGAAATTGTGCAGATTTAGCAATAGGACCCACAAATAATAGAAATGCACACAAAGTAAGGAATAAGAGATTTACTCTATTATTTAAAATTAAATTATTGAATATTTCGAACAAATCCTGAAATTCGAAACTCCCAGTTATCCAATAAAGACCTAAAATTCCTAATAATAAACCAAAATCCCCTACACGATTAGTTACAAAAGCTTTTTGACAGGCATTCGCTGCAATAGGTCGTGTGAACCAAAAACCTATTAATAAATATGAACACATTCCAACTAATTCCCAAAAAAAATAAACTTGGATCAAATTAGAACTAGTAACTAATCCTAACATTGAAGTATTAAAAAAACCCATATAAGCAAAAAACCTCAGATATCCTTGATCATGAGACATATAATTATCACTATAAATCAGAACAAAAATTCCAACAGTTGTAATTAATATTGACATAATAGACGTAAGTGGATCAATAAAGTAACCGAACTCAAAAGAAAATTCATTATTTATGGTCCAAGACCATACATTTTGATGAATGCAACTTAGAAAAATTTGTTGAATAGATAGATAGAGTGAAAAGATCATAACTATACTTAACAAAAAAATACTCAGAAAAGTCCACATACGTCGAAGGTTTTTTGTTGCTGTCGGAAAAAGTAGAAGTCCAACTCCTAGTAAAATGGGTACTGGAAGTGGAATGAAAGGGATGATCCATGAATATTGGTATGTATGTTCCATAAAATAAAAAACCCTTTTTATTTTATTCTTAAATTTATTATTTCTTATTCACTGGTTTGTATATATATATTTTTTTTTCCAAAGGAGACAATAAAAAAGCACGTGATTTCAAACCTAAATAGAAGTTTTTTTTTTTCGAATTAGTATAATCGTTCATAAACCTTTGAAAAGAAATATATATTCAAATCAAAAAATTAGAAGTGATTAAAGAATATTACTAAGTTACTCTCAAAAAAATGATTTGTCTTTTTTTTTTTTTTACTACTAAATAAAATTTAAATAAAATTGTGATTTTATGCAGATACAGAAAAAGTGAATTATAATTCCGTATTACAATAATTTATATACATATATTAAGAATAGAACAAAGATTTACACGACAAAAAAATACTTAATATTAATTATATAATCAAAAAAACTTTACCTAAAAAAGTGATTTTAGTTTGATTATTTAGAATTTTTAAGGAATTAATTTAAATTATGGAATTTAGTGATTGTCTTCCAGTACACTAAACACTAAGTGAGCTTTTTTTTTGTTTTCAAAAACATAGTATTATAATCGATATTTTTTTTACTTTTTTTACATATTAAGTGAAGAAATTTAATAATTTTTTTTATAATATAATCTATCAGTATAGATTAATTAAATTAGCACTCTAATACGGATTTCAAACGTTAAATAAATAAAAAAAAAAAAAGGTAAAAAAAAGTTAGATTTTAAACTTTTGAATGTCTGTTTTGTTTTAAAAATAATATATAATAAAATTTGAAAGAAAAAATAACTCGATATGGAGTACGAAAGAATAGAATAATAAATGTCTTTGACATCCAATTATACCACTGAAAAACTTTTTTCATTTTTGAATGGCAGTTCCAAAAAAACGTACTTCTATCTCGAAAAAGCGTATTCGTAAAAAAATTTGGAAAAGGAAGGGATATTGGACATCGTTGAAAGCGATTTCCTTAGGGAAATCGCTTTCTACAGGTAATTCCAAAAGTTTTTTTGTACAACAAAATAAATAAAAAACACTAGAATAATTATAATTAGCCTAACTTAAAAACAAATTTTTTAGAATACATATAAAAAAATAAATAGGAACCTTTCTTTTTTTGGTTCCTATTTATTTTTTTATATTTCCAAAAGGAGGGATTTTGATTTTCCCCATCACTATTTAAGCGAAATCAATAGGTTCTTGAAATTAATGAATTTAAGTGAAAATTTTTTCACTTTATACCTTTAGGAATTTTTATTTATTCTGAATTCTTCTCTTCTTTACTTGGAATCAAAGTTATAAAAGCATCTATCCACAATTAAGTGAATATTAGATAATAAAAATAATAAGTAATAATATCATATATTATTTTAAAGTGATAAAAAAATCTTATGTTTGTACAATATAAAAAGATGCATGAAAATAGATATTTTGATAATTTTTTTTTTCATTTATCTTGAGCAACTTAGGCAAATCTTATTTTATTTAAAATTTCTAAGGATTTTGGAGAAGTTTTCATTTTTAGAAAAAACATTTTTTTTTATGAAATCAATTGTAAATTCCATTGAAATTGAATTGGCTTCTTTATTTACTCGACGATTGAGTCAAAACTTGTTAGTATTGTTTTGAACAAGTTGCCGCTATGGTGAAATTGGTAGACACGCTGCTCTTAGGAAGCAGTGCTAGAGCATCTCGGTTCGAGTCCGAGTAGCGGCATAAGATCTTATAAAAGCGATATTATAAGTTTTATAATCAAATTAATACCCGACTTTTTTTCTAAAATCGGGTAAAACCTAGTATTAATTTATTAATTTTTAACAAATTTTTTATGATTTTTTCAATTTTAGAGCATATATTAACTCATATATCTTTTTCGGTCGTTTCAATTGTACTAACAATTTATTTTTTAACTTTATTAGTTAATTTAGATGAAATCATAGGATTTTTTGATTCATCAGATAAAGGAATCGTAATTACGTTTTTTGGTATAACAGGATTATTATTAACGCGTTGGATTTATTCAGGACATTTTCCATTAAGCAATTTATATGAATCATTAATTTTTCTTTCATGGGCTTTTTCAATTATTCATATGGTTTCCTATTTTAATAAAAAACAAAAAAAGCACTTAAACGCAATAACTGCGCCAAGTGCTATTTTTATTCAAGGTTTTGCTACTTCAGGTCTTTTAAACAAAATGCCTCAGTCTGCAATATTAGTACCAGCTCTCCAGTCCCAGTGGTTAATGATGCACGTAAGTATGATGATATTAGGCTATGGCGCTCTGTTATGCGGATCCTTATTATCAATAGCTCTTCTAGTCATTACATTTCGCAAAGTCAGATCTATTTTTTGGAAAAATAATATGAAAAAAAAAAATTTATTAAATGAATTATTTTCTTTTGATGTACTTTACTACATAAACGAAAGAAATTCTATTTTACTACAACAAAACATTAATTTTAGTTTTTCTAGAAATTATTATAGGTATCAATTGATTGAACAGTTAGATTATTGGAGTTTTCGTATTATTAGTCTTGGATTTATCTTTTTAACCGTCGGCATTCTTTCAGGAGCTGTATGGGCTAATGAAACATGGGGTTCATATTGGAATTGGGATCCAAAAGAAACCTGGGCATTTATTACTTGGACCATATTCGCAATTTATTTACATATTAAAACAACTAGGAATATTCGAGGTATAAATTCTGCAATTGTGGCTTCGATAGGCTTTCTTTTAATTTGGATATGCTATTTTGGCGTCAATCTTTTAGGAATAGGTTTACATAGTTATGGTTCATTTACATCAAATTAACTAAAACATTAACCAAAAAAGAAAAGAATCCAAATAAAAAAGAATAGCATCTATATATAACTTCATATAAGTTAAGAAATAGAATTGAATTTTAGTAGTAAATCATCAAGAACCTTTTGAATCAAGTAGTACAATGATTCAAAAGGTTCTTACAACACACAAACCAAAGACTTCTTATTATAATTCAATTTAATGTTTTTTTTTTTTATTTCCTGAAAACTATCCATAAAAATAATTAGATAAAATGGATTCAACCTTGTCACTTGCTAATGAGAGCACAAAATCAGGATAAATCCCAATACCAATTATGGGTAGAAGAATAGAGATTGAAAGAAATAACTCTCGGGGTCCAGAATCAAAAAACGAAAAGTTTTTGGCATTAATTAACTTGTATCCATAGAACATTTGACGTGACATAGATAATAAATATATAGGAGTTAATATCATTCCAATTGCCATTACAAAAATAATTAAAATTTTTGAAATTAAGAAATATTTTTGGCTGGTAATTATTCCAAAAAAAACGATTAATTCTGCAACAAAACCACTCATGCCCGGTAATGCAAGGGAAGCCATCGATAAGATAGTGAACATTGTAAATATCTTTGGAATGGAGATAGCCATTCCACCCATTTCATCAAGATAAACAAGTCGGATTCTATCATAACTCGTTCCTGCCAAGAAAAAAAGTGCAGCGCCAATAAATCCATGAGAGATTATTTGTAAAATAGCTCCATTAAGCCCAGGATCCGTTATAGAACCAATACCTATAATTATAAAACCCATATGAGATACAGAAGAATAGGCTATTCTCTTTTTTAAATTACGTTGACCGGGAGATGTTGAAGCTGCATAAATTATTTGGATTGTACCGACTACCATCAACCAAGGAGAAAACATAGAATGAGCGTGAGGTAATAATTCCATATTGATTCGAACCAACCCATATGCTCCCATTTTTAATAAGATTCCAGCGAGAAGCATACAGGTACTGTAATGTGCCTCGCCGTGGGTGTCAGGTAACCACGTATGTAAAGGTATAATCGGTGATTTGACGGCAAAAGCAATAAGAAATCCAATATAAAATAGTATTTCGAGTGTGACAGGATAGGATTGATTAGCTAATAGTTCTAAATTTAATGTTGGTTCGTTCGAACCATATAAACTTATACCTAAAACTCCTATTAATAAAAAAATAGAACTTCCTGCAGTGTATAAAATAAATTTTGTAGCTGAATACAGACGTTTCTTTCCACCCCACATGGATAAAAGGAGATAAACGGGAATTAATTCTAATTCCCACATGATGAAAAAAAGTAAAAGATCCCGAGAAGAAAATGATCCTATTTGACCGCTGTACATTGCTAACATCAGGAAATGGAATAATCGTGAATCCCGAGTAACTGGAAAAGCCGCTAAAGTAGCTAAAGTAGTAATAAATCCCGTCAGTAAAATCGTTCCTATAGAAAGTCCATCTATTCCCAGTCTCCAATAAAAATCAAAAAAATTGATCCATTTATAATCTTCGGACAGTTGAATTAATGGATCGTCCATTTTAAAATAATAACAAAAAGCGTAGGTCGTTAGAAGAAGTTCTAAGATACAAATGCATATAGTATACCATTTATTAATTTTATTTCCCCTATGTGGGAGAAATAACATTAATGAACCGGCAGATATTGGAAAAACAACAATTATTGTTAACCAAGGAAAATCATTCGTGGTAAAGACAAGATACACCAGGTCCAAAGAACGCGTACTCAAAAAAAAATATATAAATAAAAAAATATAATTGAACTTTTTTGAGTACGAGTACTTGTCAATAAAAAAAAAATAAAATGTATTCTAAATTTATTCAAATGAGGTTTTCGGTAATGTATCAATAAGCTAGACCCATGCTCCGCGTTGTTTCATGCCATAAATAAACTCGAACGCTCAAAAAATCCGTTGGACAGGCAGATTCACATCTCTTACAACCAACACAATCCTCGGTTCTTGGAGCAGAAGCTATTTGCTTAGCTTTACATCCATCCCAAGGTATCATTTCTAATACATCTGTAGGGCATGCTCGGACACACTGAGTACATCCTATACAGGTATCATAAATTTTTACTGAATGTGACATAGGATCTATAGTTTTTTGAATGTCATAAATTTTCAATCTAGTAAACTTATAACTAAATGATATATTTAAAATACTAGATGAAGCAATGATTTCCTTTAATAGAATTTTTAAAATTAATTCTGGCTCAATTGATAAAAAATGGGGCTAAAATACTTTGATTTCTTAGATTTTCACAAATATAATCTAGTAAGTCATAACCTATCATATATGCAAATTTCAACCTATAATTTTTTTTATGCTACTTATTTAATAAAGTCGATTGGTTGATGCGAGTTGATTTTCTGTTACGATAAATTGACGAGACTATAGCTAATCCAATAGCTGCTTCAGCGGCTGCAATTGCTATAACAAAAATGCAGAAAATATCCCCTTTTAGTTGGGAATTATCAAAAAAATCAGAAAATGTTACGAAATTCATATTAACTGCATTGAGTATAAGTTCAAGGCACATAAGAGCCCTAACCATATTTCGACTCGTGATCAATCCATAAAGACCAATCAAAAATAAATAGGCACTCAAAACAAGTACATGTTCGAGTATCATTGAACAACTCCTTATCAATTTTGATTCATTTCAATATGAATAATAAAAACAATTCACCGGGTTCAATCAACTAGAATATAACAACAAAGTATGAATAAAAACTATATTAGGGAAAAAATTTAAAATATGAAATAGTATTCAATCAAATTGAATTGAATGAACGGAAAAAAAGTATCATAACATACACAAACACAAAGTTTTCTTTGGTCTTTACTAATTAGAACCTTTTTTATTGACGAGCCACAGAAATTGCACCTATCAAAGCAACTAAAAGAATTATTGAAATGAGTTCAAATGGAAGAAAAAAATCTGTTGATAAATGAATTCCTATTTGTTGACTATTACTTATTAAATCTTGCTCTAAAATCTGGTTTAATCTTGTAGTCCAAATAACCCCGTACCATGATGTATCGAGAATAGTAGAAATTAATGCAAAAAGAATAGTTGTACAAACCAATGAAGTAATCCCATTCCCAACAGTCCACAGATTGAAATCTGTTGAATATTCTGAATCATTCATGAACATCACAGCAAATATGATTAAAACATTTATGGCCCCCACGTAAATAAGGAGTTGTGCAGCAGCTACAAAATGGGAATTTGCTAGAATATACAATAAAGATATACAAACAAGAACAAATCCTAAGGAAAAGGCTGAAAATATTGGATTAGGAAGTAATACCACTCCCAGACCTCCTACTAGAAGACCGGATCCCAGAAAAACTAAAAGAAAATCATGTATTGGTCCAGGCAAATCCATTATATTATTAAAAAAAGAAAAAATCGAAATCCTTTTCATGACCTTATTAATTTAACCGGGGAATTTGTTTTGAATATGTTTCTAATAGAGTTAAATTAGAATCTAATGGATATGAATTGATGTAGATACAATTATTAGACAGTTTCACTTTTTTTATTCTAATATTTTAAACCTATCTATTTCAAGAAAGTAATTACGAATATATTATATTCGTAATATGAGCCTTAATACTTAATATTATTCTATAAATACAAGTTTTTATATATAATTCAACGGTTTTTTATTCTTTGGTTTTTTATTCTTTTTTTAATAAAATTAATGGGTTTACCCATTTTTTGTTTGAGGTGAATTCAAAATTGTTCGAATAGTGTAATCGTCAATTACTGACATTGGTAAACGACCCAAAGCTATTTGATTATAATTCAACTCGTGACGATCATAAGTTGAAAATTCATATTCTTCAGTCATTGACAAACAATTTGTTGGACAATACTCAACACAATTACCACAAAATATACAAATTCCAAAATCAATACTGTAATTAAGCAATCGTTTTTTTCGAATATTTGTTTCCAATTTCCAATCAACAACAGGCAGATCTATAGGACATACTCGAACACATACTTCACAAGCAATGCATTTATCAAATTCGAAATGGATTCGACCGCGGAAACGTTCTGATGTTATTAATTTTTCATAGGGATATTGAATAGTTACAGGTAAACGATTTGTGTGGGATAAGGTAATCATGAAACCCTGACCAATATACCTTGCAGCTCGTAGGGTTTGTTGACCATAATTCATGAACCCGGTTATCATAGGAAGCATATTGTAATTATCTATGAATAATTTGATCTTTGTTTCTTTCTCTTGTTTAAAACAAGTAATGAATATGTTGGATTCATTTTCAATTTAGAGTGAAAAGAGTTGGAAAGAAGTTGTTAATAATAGATTACCAAGGGAAATCGGTAAAAGAAATTTCCATCCAAGATTTAATAGTTGATCCATTCTTAGCCTAGGTAAAGTCCATCTGGTTGCGATAGAAATGAACAAGAACAAATAAGTTTTAACTAATGTAATAAAGATACCAATTGTTGTTCCAAAAATTTGATCCCTTTCAAATAGCTCCAGAATAGATATATACGGAATAGAAATATTCCAACCGCCTAAGTATAGAACTGTTACAAATAAGGAGGAAATTAATAGATTTAGATAAGAAGCAACGTAAAATAAACCAAATTTGATACCGGAATATTCAGTTTGATAACCTGCTATTAATTCTTCTTCCGCTTCTGGTAAATCAAAAGGTAACCTCTCGCATTCTGCTAGGGAAGAAATTAGAAAAATGATAAAACCTATAGGTTGACGCCACAAATTCCATCCCCAAAAACCATATTTTGATTGTGCCTCAACTATATCAACTGTACTTAAACTGTTAGATAATCCTAGTCGGTAATAACATTACTATTCTCACCGCTATTACAAAACCGTACCTGAGATCTTCGCCTCATACGGCTCCTCGGGGGCCATAAATAAATCTAAGGACCAGATTAGTATTATTTAGATGGATATGATGTGTTCTAAAATAGATTAAATAGAAAGATATCTGGGGTCCCGAATTATACCAATGGAATTCTGTCTGCTCAAATTCTAATAATAAAAAACGCGCTTCGGAATTCATCTCATCCTTTACAAATTTTAATTTCTATTTGTTGAGTAATAACTTAATTCTTTAATAAAACACTCCTTGTAAAAATAAAACTAGATATTTCAGCTCGTCGTGGTTTTTAATTACGAAAAAGAATTAGACATCCTATTAGTTTAGTATTCATGATAGAAATTCTATTTTCTTTTCGAAATATATTAAAATAAATATCCTTGTTTCGTTCCTATTCTTCTTTCTTTTTGAGAAAAACAGTAAAAAATAAAGGATTATTTCGTTTCTGATAGTCATTACATTTATCGGTGGATGGGAGCATACTCTGAATCGGAATCTTGGGGAGTACTGCCTGATCATTTCTACTAATTTCAAGCCCCAATTAACCTTCTTTTTTTATTATCTTATGTTATGCATAAATATCCTTTTCCATTTGGGAAATCTCTATTACAAATTCTTTGTGTATTTTGGTGTTTCTAACCATCCACGCGTTTTTACCTAATTGCCGCTCACTTTGTAATACATGTATGGTAATTTATATAATTGATAGTGAAAACGTCATATGGTTAATATTTTTTTAACCCGCTTCAAGCCAGGATGACTAATCAACCAACCTTGGGGTAAAGTGATTTTTACGCTTATGTTTATTTCCGTTTAACCTTTGTACATAGGAAATGAGACTCAATTTTTCTTTTTACTGCTAATTTCTGAGCAGTTTTTTTTCACTCATATATAACTATCAAATTCCTTTTATTAAGATTAACCCGAAAGATAAATATATATATATATATTCCATTTTTTAACTTATTCGTCTAGAAGAAACGGAATAGTCAAAATAAACGTTTATGTTTCAACGAATCGCACGTAGAGATATTGATAAAACACATAGAGTTAATGGTATTTCATAACTAATCGCTTGGGCAGCAGCTCGCAGACCACCTAAAAAAGAATATTTATTATTTGATCCATATCCTGACATAAGAAGTCCAATCGGAGCAATACTTGAGATGGCAATCCATAAAAAAATACCTATATTGAGATCCGCTAAAACAAGGTGATTGCTAAAGGGAATTACTGAATAACTTAGTAAAATAGAGATAACTGCTATAGATGGTCCAATACTAAATAAAGGAGTATTTCCTCTAGATGGACGAAGATCTTCTTTGAAAAGTAGTTTTGTCCCGTCGGCTAGAGCTTGAAGAATTCCCAACGGGCCGGCGTATTCAGGTCCAATACGTTGTTGTATCCCTGCAGATATTTCTCTTTCTAACCACACAATTACTAGTACACCTGTTATGATTCCCAATACAAGAGAAAATATAGGGACAAATATCCATATGAGTCCATAGACCTCTTTTAAAGATTCCAATCTAACAAAAGAATTTATAGTTTGTACTTCTGTTGCATAAATTATCATTTTAACGATCAACTTCCCCCATAATTATATCTATGCTACCGAGTATCGTCATAATATCAGCCAATTTCATTCTTTTAACTAGTTCAGGAAGAATTTGCAAATTAATAAAACCCGGCGGTCGGATTTTCCATCTCCAAGGAAAACCGCTTTGATCTCCTATGAGAAAAATTCCCAATTCCCCTTTTGGAGCTTCAACTCTTACATAAAGTTCTTGTTTCGATAATTCAAAAGTAGGGGAAGGTTTTTTACTAATGAATCGATATTCAAAATCATTCCACTCTGGATTCCTTTTTTTATCAAAGCCTCTGCTTTCTAAATTCTCATAGGGACCCCCCGGAAGTCCTTCCAGAGCCTGTTGAATAATTTTGATGGATTCTGTCATTTCGCTAAGTCGTACTAAATAACGCGCTAATGAATCTCCTTGTTTTTGCCACTGAATTTCCCATTCAAATTCATCGTAAGACTCATAACGATCAACTTTACGAAGATCCCACGGTATTCCGGATGCGCGTAGCATTGGTCCGGATAAACCCCAATTTATTGCTTCTTCCCCACCAATAATCCCAACGCCTTCAACCCGTTCTAAAAAAATAGGATTTCGTGTAATCAGTTTTTGATATTCAACAACCTCTGTTAAAAAATAATCACAAAAATCCAAGCATTTATCTATCCAACCATAAGGTAAATCAGCCGCTATTCCTCCAATACGAAAAAAATTATGCATCATTCTCATACCGGTGGCAGCTTCGAATAGATCATATACAAATTCTCGTTCTCTGAAAATATAGAAAAAGGGAGTCTGTGCCCCAATATCTGCCATAAAAGGGCCAAGCCATAACAGATGAGAAGCTATACGACTCAATTCCAGCATAATTACTCTGATATAGCTGGCCCTTTTAGGAACTTGAATATTTCCCAATTGTTCTGGTCCATTTACTGTTATTGCTTCTGTAAACATAGTAGCTAAATAATCCCACCGCGTTACATAAGGTAAATATTGTATAATTGCTCGGTTTTCTGCAATTTTTTCCATTCCTCTGTGTAAATAACCCAATATGGGTTCACAGTCAACAACATCCTCACCATCTAGAGTAACAATTAAGCGAAGAACACCATGCATGGATGGGTGGTGAGGTCCCATATTGACTATCATAAGATCTTTTCCTGTAACTGGTCTCTTCATAAGTTTTTCCTTGATTCGTTCTGGCATGAATTAGATTGCTGAAAAAGAAGTTTATTAAAAAATTCAAGATCTAAAAAATTAACTAAATTCACAATTTTGTAATTTAACGACTTTTTAATTCCCGAATATTCAACTGATTAATTAATTCTTTATAACGTACTCTATTTTTTTTTGACAAATAAGCCAGCAGTCGTTGACGTTTTCCCAGAATTTTTCGTAGACCCCTCTGAGATAAATAATCTTTTCTGTGCAATTCCAAATGTGAAGTAAGCCTTCGTATCTTATTAGTGAAACTGAATACTTGAAATTCAACAGATCCCCTGCTTTCTTCTTTTTTTTCTTGAAATGAAATGAATGTATTTTTTATCATAAAAAGAAATCCTTCCCTTTTTAATATGAATTAAAAGATATGAATTTTACTGATCAGTAATAATAATGGTAGTTTTTTTGTACAAGGATCCGAATTTAATTATCAACTTCTTAATTCTTAATTTTATAAAAAAAAAGTCTAAATTTGATCTAAAAAAGGAGGATTCTGTTAATTTATTTATGGATCTGCTCTGATTGTTATCTATGTCATTAATTAAATGAATCTTATGCATAAAGATTGAATTTAAAACAATCCTTCATATTTGTGCATACAATTGTTTTCATATACCGTAACTTATATATTATATATAGTAAAAAAAAAGTAAAAACAGGATCTATCATTAATGAATTTGAAATCGCGTATACATATGTATTCTTATCATACTGAAATGATTTCCGTTAGTAGTATTAAACCAATAGCGGTTCATACAAGCTAAATCTTCTAATCGAAAATTGGGCCAAAGAAAGGATTTTAATTTAATTAGGTTTTTTTTATCCTTATCAAGATCTTTCTTTTTATACAAAACTGTGGTCAAGTTTTGAATATTCGTATCAAATCTTGAATTTCTATCCCTCGCATTTTTTTTTTTTAAGTTTAAACAAATTAGAATTCTAAATTCTCTACGTCGTTTAGGGGGTAGGATACTTTCAGGGACAAAGAAATCATAATTTTTTTTTTTATCAATATAGCTCTTGTTTTTTGATCTTTTACTTATTTTGTGTTTATTTTTATGAACCAATGAAATCCCTATGGTTCTATATATAATAAGTTGTCCATCGTTTTGTACAGACAAACGGACAGGATCAATAATAAATATTCCTTTTTTCATTAATTTTGCAAAAGTGAAATTCTTCTCAATCATTAGAATATCCAGGCTCATCTCTCCTCTTTCAATAGAAGATATCGCTATCTCATTTGGATTTTTTAGTCTAACCAAGAGACAGTATACTTTTACATTATTGAGAATTTTTTGATTAAAAAAACAATTCCATCGCAATTGAAAACGCGAATACCTTGTGAGAAATAAATCAAGTTCCGCTTCGGTATTGCTTTTTGGTTGTTTTTTATTTTTACGTTTTTTTATCTTCGATTCTGCATAATTTTCTTTAATATTTTTTTCTTGGTTTGATAGAGCTGATTTGGTATTTCTTTTTGTTTCTTTATTTGATTCAAACTCTTCTTGACTTGCCGATTCGTTTTCTTCTTTATTTAGATTATAAAATCGAAGGGATTTTTTTTCGTTTGATGGTATAAAACCTTTTTTATTTAGAGTGATCGGTTTTTTCACATTTTTTTTTTCATTAAAATTTAAAAGAAGTAATTTAATTGGTATGATCCACGGTTTCATTTTATATGTACTAGAAAATAAGAAAAATTCTGGAAAGAAAAAAAAGTCAAAATTTTTTTTATGATGATTTAGTATTTCTTCATTCATTCCCATCCAATCAAAAAAGTTTCTTTTTTGATTGGCAAGACCCGTCTTAGTTATTTTATTAATTCTTTGATAATTCTGAACTTTAGTCTTAATATATTTTTTTTTACTCTTGGTATCAGGCTCAATAGTTACTTTTTTTCTAAACCAAAAGTTGAGAATTCTCCAATCCAAATATTTTCTATGCCGAATTTCCCCTATATCCCGAATATTATATTTTTCTAGAAAACAAGAAACTAAACAATTATCTAGAGCAATGCCTATAGACATATCAAAAATTTTTTCTGAATAAATAGATTTGTAGCAAAAAAGATTATATATATAATCCTTTTTTAAATTATGTTTTGGATTGAAAAACGAGTTAGCCTTAAAAAATTTTTGTTTTTTGTAATTATCAAAAAATTTTTTTTCATATGAATCCACTTTGGTTAAACTTGGATTTAGAACTAGAGAGTCTTGGTTTATTTTCTTTTTCCATTTTTTGGTTACTAATCTAGCCCATGCAATCTGAGGTAAATTATATTGAGACTGACTTCGTAACCAGTTTTTCCATTGATTTACTTCGGAATTTAAAAGGGTTTTATCTTTCGATTCATAATGAAAGATTCCTTGTTCTTGAAAAAAATCCTTTATTTGATTCTTAACAAAAAAGGATGTTATGTATATGTTATATTCAAAAAAAGCCTTTAATTTAGAAAAGTTACTAACTTGAATTTGTGATAATTTGTAAAATACATATGCTTGTGATAAAGAGCATAAGTCATAACTAAAAATTTTTTTTTTGAAATTGAATATGAAATTTTTTATAGTCGAAATAAAATAAATGGTATTTTTTTTTTTTTCTTTATTTTCGTCATTCTTGTAAATATATCTATCAAGAATTTTTTTTGTTGATTCAAAAAAAAGTTGTGTAGTAATTCTTGGAATATTAATGATACCTAGAAAAAGAGTTATAGACAGTTGTTCAACGCAAAATTTTATAAAAAAAACGGATTTACGAATTAATCGAGTATTTTTTCTTTTGAATGTCTGCCAACTTTTTGTCGATGACTCAAATTTTTTAGAATCATAACACGTTTTGTTACAACTATTAGTTAGTTTTTCTTTTTCTTTTGAAATTTCTTCTGTTTGATTTCTGATTGTCTTTATTCTATCACTCACATTTTTTATTTTGTTTTCGCTGAGTGAAGGATTTGTCCACTCCATGGATTTTTTTTGAACAGATAGTTCATGAATCGTCTGATTATTCATTATTGAATCTTTTTTAGTTTCATT